CCTGTAGCTCAGGGGATTAGAGCACGTGGCTACGAACCACGGTGTCGGGGGTTCGAATCCCTCCTCGCCCGCAATCAATCATCTCCAGATGAAATCTCCCTCCTATCTTGGGATCTTGTATTTTGTCTCGGGAGGAGTCGGTGTTTAATTTTGGGAGCTACACCGAAGATAGCTACCGAAGAATTTTATTCATCTATTGCTCGGTCGATAATTTAGTATTCTAAAAGTTGAAATGAAAACTCCAAGTATCTGGTTAGGGGTATCTAACCAGATACTTGGCTTATGAATGGGATTTCGAGTCCCATTCAAAGGATTTGGAGTCCTTTGGGAACAAGGAAGGGATGGTGGGATTTCAAGTCCCACCCCCCGTATGTTTGATGAGACACCAAGCAACCAACTACTAAGATTTTGGGTTCATCTCATTTACATTCAAATTTTTTGGAGGAATCACGTTCATATCTCAGTCGTCCTTTTCTGCTTATTTTTTTCTATCTATTTTTTTTTTTTTATATCTTCTGTATCTGTAAGACTATTCCTTGAGTTTCGGGTCTCGCTCCAACACTTTCGGATGTTAGGATTTGCCGTCCCAGTCTTGGTTCGGAAAGACGAAAAAAAGTGGGACTTACTGCCTCACATATCTCTGCAATAGGACCCCACTCGTCTCTCGAGTCGAAGAGACCGGTGCTACTTCACTCGAGAAGACAGGCATGGAAGTCGACGTCGACCAAGTGAAAATTTTGGGTTCCATTGGTGAGAAGCGAGAAGTCGAGGGACTTCTTCCAGAAATGCGAGAACTCTGGACGCCTCGCGTAGGATTCGAACCTCCGTACTATGCGGTACTATATTTTGAGTCTAGTATGCCTACCCTTCTTCCGAAGCAGGGAAACGCAATGGAGTTACGCTCACCAATTCTATTATAGGGGTATATCTATATACCTGTCAACTGCTGAACCGAATTTTCATCTCTCTTTTACCAAATTTACTTACTGGGAGACTCCACTCGGGTCAGGTTTAGACGAGGTACCTGGACCTTTTTCATTACTCATTGCTTCTTCATGGAGTGGTAAGGTTCCACTTCATACTGACGACGGCCGAGGGTTCAAATCTATTCCCGCCCGCAATCAATCATCCCTAAAGGGGTGGTTGATTCCCTCTTCCCTCTTCCTACAGAGAGTTTTTTTTTCACGACCTGACAAGCCCACGTCTACCTCGTAAGCAAATCTTTTTTTCAGTATCAATAAAATAGTAACATATGAAGATGCAGAAAAGATAGGCATTCTCTTTCCGCCTAAACACTTGGATGTAGCAGCATGGGTCGTCACTGCCCAACCCCAGCTGTGCATCGCGCGAAAATACTTATATCTCCTCCGGAGTAGACGGGTGATCATTTTCCTAGCAAGTCATTCCGGGTGCGAAAAGACAAATACAAGCTAGATAGGAGAATGTCAGGATCAATTACCGAGGAAGATATAACTATTTCGTAAGTTGCAGAGACAGACTAGTTGGGACAGCAGAACCGGCTTCTAATAAAAATCATTCGAAAGAAAGAGTTCGCGTCACAAGAAGTGGGTCTGGAATAAAGTATTCCGTGTGATCCCGATAATGGGATCTATTAATATACCCGATAGGATTGATGCTAGTGCACGAATGATCATAGCTATTTCGATAGAACTTTTTGAAATTGATGGAGAAACTAATGAATTTCGTATATAAGTTGTGGATGCATCGCTCCTCCCATTCTTCCCAGTGAACATTAATTTAATTATTTTAAGATAATAGTAGATGGAAATGACACTTGTGACGAGCGCTACCAGAACTGATGGGTACGAACCAGCTTTCCATCCATGCCAAAAGAGATAGAGTTTACCAAAAAAACCGGATGGTGGAGGGATACCCCCTAGGGATGGTGAACGTAAAACCGGAGAGAATGTTAGAACAGGATCCTTCATGTATAATCCCGCGTAATCCCTGATATTATCAGTTCCGGTTCGTAAACCGAATGAGGTGATACGAGCAAAAGTTCCCAGATTCATGAGTATATAAATAAACGTATAAGTTATCATACTCGCGTAACCGTTCTCCGGGTCTGCAGCAAGTACTCCAATCATAATATATCCAATTTGGCTTATAGAGGGATAAGCTAGCATACGTTTCATGCTTATTTGAGTAACGGCAATTAGATTTCCTAATATCATGCTAGAGGCAGCTAATAATCCTACCACGATATGCCACTCATTAGATAGATGTGGAAAAATTAGACCGAAGAGTCGCGTAAATAAAGCCGGAGCTGCTACTTTAGAGGTGACGGAGAAAAAAGCAACGACTGGTATAGGAGAGTCAGAGTCGAAAAGAAGATTTCCGATCTTTCCGCTCATTCAGAACCGTGCATGAAATTCTTACTTCACACGGCTCTTGGTTCATAAGAGATTCACAACTGATATTGCTCCCAGAAAGAACCTTCCTCGTGTATGTTTCAAATCCATTCTTCCTTGAATAATTCATAATCATTCAATATGAGGACTAGTTGTTAACTTCTCGAGGAATCCCTCATCATTTGGTTAGATTACCCACCAGCAGTTTCGTCTCGAATTCTTTCTTGCTTGCTTGTTTGTCCTTCTTCATTTCTCAACGGAATCCTTTCAGCAACTGAAACTACTTGTTGAGGTTGAGTCGGTAGGCACACACGCTGGGCGGGAGAGGCAAATTGCAACTTTTTTCGTTCCTTGTATCGATGTGTTGCAGCTAGTTGTTGATTTCCCAATCCCGCCCTTGCCGTAAGCTGCTACTTTCGTTTCACGAAGCTCCAATTCGCGTTCATTTCTCCCGACTATTGTTCATCTTCCCCATCTCTATCTCTTTCCTTTTTGCTCTTTCTATTTATCAAAGATATTACTTCTTTCTATGAGGTAGGAGAATCCTGCGGCTATTCTACTATGCTTCTTGGGGGGGGGGAATAGGAAGTACCAATTGGTGACCGATCGATACAGGTCGTGGGGGGCTTGTGGGGTTGATCTCGACCTCGATCGGTTGCCCCCCCCCCTCTCTCACGATTCGGGTACCCTTCCATTCAAATGGGATTGCTATCGCCGCCGCCTCCTCCTATAATAGGAGTTAGAGTGTACGCGAAGTCTACTCTACTAATGTCGCAGAAAGTTTAACGTCTTACAGATTTGGAAGCGACTCAGAGGACGAAGGAGCAAAGGTCTTTGAGTGTGTATGAGACCGAATCCCCTACCACTTTCCTCGGTAGCTCAGCGGTAGAGCGGTCGGCTGTTAACCGATTGGTCGTAGGTTCGAATCCTACCCGGGGAGATTCATTCGAATCTACCTCAACAATTCCTACTAATTGGGTAGTTGTGTTTCCCACATATGCCAAATCAAATTGTGTTGGACCATGATCCACCAACCAGTGAATGATTCACTATCGTGCTTATTTCCAGCTCTAACAATTGGGGAGAAACAGATTTGTGCGTTCTTACCCCCCCCCCTCGAATACCCCCAAGGCGAGGACCCTGCCTATGAAAGGTTCGTGGGGGGCCGGGCCTATGAAGAGGTCGTGGGGGTCCCCCCCTTCAATTCCGGGGAGGGGAGTAAATCCACAATATTATAGAGGATCTATTCCAAGCGTGATGTTGAGAAGCTTTTTTGCGAAATCCTAAGCTATTGCTCCTTCTCAATCTTCTTTCTAAGCAGAAAGACTCATATAGGAAATATCCTTCAGTTCCTTAACTATTTGATATGCTACAATAAAATTATTTATATCAGTAAAAGAAAAATATAGATCTTCCTTTTACTGAATTTGGCTTCTAATTATATTGCTAGAGATCTAGACAGAATGAAGGGTATCTAAGATTTGTTCTCTGAACTTTCATGAGAAAATAATTTCGTCGTTTGATCCAGTGACGCCCCACCAAACCAGAACGGATGGAATAGATATTAATAAATTTCAAGCAACATATTATAGATAAGGAAATCCTGAAATGGGCAACGGTTTCGCCTCATCCATTTGTTTCTATGAACCAGAAGCCTAAACCGAATAAATCGCTCTGGAAAATCTTCTGCTACCACGTAGGAATCAAAGTGAGCGGGACTAAATGTCTGCGGATATTGCAGATGTATATCCATGGAGGAAATTTCTTTGACGTATTCGGAATCTCGCTCCTCTTCACCCAAGGGGAGATTATTCCACCGCTTAATAGATGAGTCAGGTTTCAATTTTGGATTATCTTCACTATTAGCTTCACTATTATCTTCACTATTATCTTCACTATAGAGAAAGAAATTTTTAATTTTTTTATTTGACATTTTATTAAGGTGCTGCCTTCTCATACCATAAATGGTGTAAAGCCTCCGCGCCAGTTTTTTCGTCGGCAACAAGCTGCGACGCGAGGAAGGAATGTTAGCATCTGGCTGGAACAGAAGCATGGGGTCCCAGATGAAGCGCCCCCCGAAGAGTCGAGTCGTTTCATCTAATCGATTACAGTGTGTTTCATATTCATTAGATGAATCGCCGGATATTCCCAATTCGAGAAATTGCTCGCGTAACAACATATTATCCAACCGGTTTTCCAATCTTTTAATAAATTTATCTGTCACATTAGTCGCAGATTTCTCAAAACTAAATAGATATCCGCTTTTCCCACACCATTGACTTTTGTCACCCTTAATCCTATTGAATTCAAAATCTTGTTGGGGTATATAATTCCGATTTTGGTAAAGGAGAATTAGATTATACAAATGATTGGGTTCAGATGATACCCTCATCAATTCATAAGCCCCGCTTCGCAGGAAACGGAGACGCCAAGCCTTATGGGACCAAGTGATCTCGCGCGACACTTCCGTCGGACTTGAGTTTATTAGTTCGGGTGACTGTTGCAGTTCGAAGTCGGTTAGACTGCTAAATCCCCCCTTTCTCATAAATTTGGAAGAACGACTTGGAGAGGTTACACCTGAACAATACTTGGGTTTACCGATAGGAACGGAGAAGGGAAGATTACTACTGCGTTGACTTTCGTCTCTACAAATTTCTGAACGTGAGAAATTAGTCGAGAGGTTTTCTAGTACACCACAAGCTAGGTTCAAGTCATTCTCTACGAGTTTGTCAATAACAATGAAATTTTCTTCCTTTCCCATATCCATTTGGAGCGAATCGCGAGCTACTAATCCAGCTAGTATCCCTAGGATATGCGAAAATAGAGTGAATTCATTAAATGTTGACTCGGTTATCGAAGGTTCCACATACCAGTTAGACAAATAATAAAATCGCATTTTTAATGCGTTACGACCAATATATGTATTCGTGAGATAAGTATCTATCAAACTATTATTTGGGGTAGCTTCCGCTATCTCGTGAGAAAAGATGTCCCATTCAGAACCGGATTCTATCCCATTGCCCATATCACTAGCAGTCGAATGTTGTCTATGCAAAGCTAATTCAATTGCGTCGCTACATATAACCTTACTTCTTTTGGAAGTACCTATTAGTAACGCCTCATTAGCAAGAAAGAATAAATCTCGTTTACTATAACCCGTAGTTCCAGACCCAGTACCTTCAATAAGAGGAAGGGGCGGATTAGCCCCCATTTCGCAACCTTTAATACGTAATAGAATTGATAAATCTTTCTGACGTTGATACCCGTTGGATTTTCGAAAATTTATTAATTAGTTTAACCGGTTCGGAGCTATTGGAGCTGGATCTATCCTCGCAGGTACGTGAGTCGTAGCGATAACAACATTCTTGCGCATGTTGGAATTGCCGCGCCTGTCACCAATACTTTTCAATATTTGGCAAAGTAAGAATTTGGGATCAGCTTCTAGCTTATGATACGAACGATGAATATTCAATTCATGAATATCTTGAATCCATGGTGTACAGGGAGACATCTCTTTCGACATTTCAAAAACGAAATTTAATCGGTGTACGCTTTCTTTCGAAATGAAATTTCCACGTACATTATTAAAAAAGGATCGGTTGTATATCAGCTTTTTCATTGGTAGTTTCACCACTGGAAAGTAGGAATCGAATGCTACATCTCTAATAATGGAAGATCGTCCAGTTTCTATGGGTCCTACTAGCAAAATTCCTTTAGATGGTAATAATCCCGATTGGAGTGAGATAGGTATGTCATGACATGGCATATTTAGTAGACTGCCTCTTCGTCTCGCTGTTACTGAAAATAGAATATTTCTCTCGAGGGCGGAAAAAGCCCACTTTTCCGCAGGATCCAACTTACGGATCTTGTGACTCAATAGATCATTTTGCCAGAATTGACGCAAGTATGCCAAAACATTAGATCTTTCTTGTGGATAAGGTTCATGAGAAATCTCGTTGCTCAATAAATCATAATTGGAATTCAATTTCGACACATACCTATAAAGAATTTTATTCGTCACTAAATGTTGAGTCAGTAGTTCTTTCTTACTATCTAGGATATCGGGGCTTTCTCTATGAAATATCCATGAATCGATTTCATCTTTCACAAAGAAGAAAAAAATTATATTATTTATATAATTCAAGAATCTATTCAAAGAATAGATTAGTAGATCTCTCGTTGACATTTAGCTTGTCGAAGGGGAATGCATTACCTCTTTCAAATAGGATCCACGCGTTGGGTCTGTCAAATATTCAATAGTATTGAAACGTTTCCATAAATGAAAGGAATTGGAACCCGAAACGGCAGACAAGGGGTGTTTGAATAATGCAAGAACAATTAATACTGAAAGAATGAAGTAATAGAAGATAGACCTATTGGAAGATTGAGATACTGACCATCCTCCCGAATGTAAAATCTCCGCTTCATCAGGAATTTCCTCGAAAATAAGAAGACTTATCTCGGATACTATAGTATTGATAGAATCGTTGTCGAATCTCAATCCTAGGCTTTGCAGTCTTTGAGACAAATAGGCTTTCGCACCATCTACCACATCTTCAGCAATTCTTTTATAAATTCTAGGAAAACTATGATTTGAGTCATAACTTATTTTAAGTCCTATTTCTGGATATGTTTCTCTAATCAGATCGTAGAAGTATTTCCACCAGGTGGGGGTAAAAAACCAAGGTATGTAATCTCTAAATAAGCTCCATTTTTCATCGATATTGTCTTTCCAAAAGATCCAAGAGATCTTATATCTGTTCAAATCTTTTAGTAATTCATTGAAATTGATAAAGTGGGATGGACGAATAGCCTCCCTCCGGATAGATTGATCCGCAAAATCCGTATCTTCGTACGCAACCTCCTTTCCAATCGATTCTGCTAGAGATCTCGATGTTACATCGTTGCATAATGGGAGTCTTAGCAACCAATAAGATGTTTCCAATTCTTCCGGTTCCCAGAAATACTTAATAGACAAATTCTTTTGATAGACTCGATCCAATACCAGATTCTTGAGGCGAGGTTGGGGTTGCCAATCCGACGATGAATCGGAGTTTATCGACGTTTTCTCCAAAGAAACTCCATCGCTACTGCACGAATATAGAAATGACTCTATCGTTTCACGAGGAGATAAGTTCAAACTCGCCAGTAACCTCTTCAGATCCGAAATAGAATTGGAAAGTCCATCTGAGTGAGTTACTAATGCTGTGGATTCATGCAGATTAGATGAAGTAAATTGAATTGGTGTGAGTGCGTGACCAGCAAGCTCCCCCGCTGTTTGTCTCGATAAATTGGATGATAACGAATCCGACAGTTGGGGATGAATAAATGAGATGATATTAGATGAGATGGTTTCATCTTCGGAGCCCACATAGAAGTTTTCTAAGACGTTGAGGTAACTACTGTTGCATCTCCCAATAAAAAAATTTCTTCTGATTCTCGGAATAAAGTTGCTTCCAGCACAGTTCCGTATAGGTGAGTCGTCTAGAAAGTTTAGTTTATCAACCTGATCGGAGATGTATCTCGAAATATTCTCACCAATATCTCTAGTTGAACCTCTCCCACGGTTTAAATCATGCATAAACAGATTCCAAAATTGCCTCCCCGTAATGGAAAAATCATTGCTTGAAAACCCTGTTCGGATAGATTCAATGCGGGGTAACCCGATAGAAGTAGGATTCACTGCAGGTTCCAGCTCGGTCGAAGAGCCTACCGATTTCTCACTCATTAACAGTTTGGATTCAATGAATAAACTCTTTTTTCTCTCAAGAATTGTTTTGAGAAAAAGTATCTGTTCATCAATGTAACCATCGAATAAACTTGATAAAAGATCAAGCTTCATGAGATCTATCTTGTTTAATTTCTCGAGATCTATATCGTTCAATTTTTCGATGCAATAATCAATGGTATATATCAAAACTTTCTGGCGAGTAACCTCAGCAACAATCATTTTATAAAGAAATAAAACATTGAGAAATCGGTGAATATATTTTTTGTTCCGTTGATTGTTACTACCGAGACTGACACCAATATTATTTAGTAATTCGTTTCCTATTATTGATACACGGTAAATTGATTCCTCCAAATCATACTTTAAGACTTCCCCGATATTTGACTGAACATTTTTATACTCATCAATTTTAAAAGTAATATATTCGTTCAATAGGCGCCCTACGTTATCTTTCCATTTCAATACTATTTATTCAGTTGCAATTCCTGTTACACCGGTGTACTCCCCGACCCCCGTCCAGCCATCCAACCGATATTTGATTTGGAAGAAATATTCAGTAGATAATGCGCAGAAATAGTCATAGAAAAGAAATATGTATGTTGAGTAGAGAGGTATTATTCTATTTCGTCCATACAATCTAACTAAAGAATATATTGAATGTATGTTACTCTCTTCTTTCAATTAGTTTAAAAAAGTAGTATTTTCACTTCGATTACTTATTTCTCCAAGTATACCTAAAAAAGATATTTTAAAATAGTTTGGAAGAATCTCATTGAGGTTGAGGTGTCTGCTACTCGCTAGCCCAAATTTCTTGCCAGATATTTGAGTAAGCGGCATGTCGCCCTTCATTTCCAATGGAAATCCTTTCCCAGATTTGACGCTATTACTGACGTCAATAACTATTGCCCCATTATAAATCAGATTTGATTTCTCGATTATCGAGATAAATTTGGTGAGTCGATTTATTAATCCATTTCTCATTTGTGAATAAGTGTGTAGAATGGGAAATTCTTCCCCATTTTTGTCACAATCTAATCCGGATATACAGCCACGAAACGACGTCGTTTTCTTGCAAGACGTAAATGAAGACAAGTTGGAAAAGGCTTCTCGTTCGGGGTAAAATCCCGATCCATCCCCCTGGTGATCTGCTGAATTTCCGGATTCAAGTAACGCCTTGTCATAGGAGTTTAATACTACGGGACTTAATGAGTCGTTTCTCAATTGTGTTGCTTGTAACCGACCCGGATCTCGCTTGTTATGATTTTCCCAAAAGAATAACGAGTCGAAATCACTTTGGTTGTTTCTAGAAACTACCAGATAGTTATAGAATTTGAAAAACCTACTTGAATTTTGTAAACACCTACCCCCACAAAATACTTGAATCCTTTCAAAATCATCCTTGGATATATCTCCGCCAAGGCGTGAACCCCTCACTACGCATGCTTCCCATCTACCGGAAACCAGAGAAATCATCGCATCATAGCGAACTTGCTTCTCTCTTTTCGTTGAACCTGCAGAAATATCTCCGTTCAAACCTAAGTAGTGGGAAATAGGTATTCTCCTCTTTTCACTCCTTCCAACAGATAAAGATCTTTCGAATCGGAGAAAGCAGTCATAGGAGAAATCACCAAGGTTTTCCGCTTGTTTTCTTCTTACTCCGTTACCCCCATTAATGACTCCCGTTAATACAAAACTTCTTTCGATCGACCTTTTGTCACTCAAGTAATGCATGGAAATTGGTATTGTTAGCAACATCAGCATCTCCAGGGTGATGCCACTACCTCTTTTTAGTGAATCACGCAGATTGCGTAAAAATAGTGAACTTAGAAATCACAAGTCAGATAATCTGATAAAAGGTTCATAATTGGAAGATGGACTAATTAAAAATTCTTTGAGATGTTGGTTTTTCAATGATTCGAAGAAGTGATCTAATAGACTGACTTCTATTAACTCCGAAACTTTAGATGAAAAATCTGGACTTCCTACTCTTTCTCTTGCCACCTTTTTTACCTTATTTTCTTTTTTCATATCAATTCTATGCGGTAGATACTATCTATTTCCCACATTTATTATACCAATAATCTTGAAAATTTCAAGATAGGATGGAATACATATTTCAGATGAGTCTAGTGATTTCTGTGAATAGTCGTATCCAAAATTGGAATTAGATCGGGAATTCTAAATTTTTATTGTCAAGGAGACCCACACATATCCCATCCACCTTAACAGTTCTTCTCTGTTCCAAGCAGAGCGATGGGATCAAATTACCCAATTGGATTATGGGCGAACGACGGGGATTGAACCCGCGCGTGATGGATCCACAATCCATTGCCTTGATCCACTTGGCTACGTCCGCCCCCCCCTGTTGATTTAGTTGGCTCCCCCCCGGACGTGAACAAGATCTATCTGTTAAGCAATCTAGATAGGTCCTTCGGTTGATATACATACATATTAGCTGTATGTATATAACAAGACAATAGAAAATTTTTGAAATGAGGAATACACTCCTTCTTTTATCCAAAAGATTGGGGTGGGGGATTGCAAGCATTCTGCAAATCGTAGTAGGAAACTTCGTAATCTATTAAATCGCAGAAGGATATTCCAAATAGTTTTCAGAATTTAAGGTTGGAAACTGATAATCGTGAAATTGTGATAAGCTGTTATCATTCTTTTCATTCGTTCTACCGAATGAACCTTCATCTCATTGGACACCAAACCTCCCCCTCTGAAGTTAAGAGATTTGGTATCCAGTTGTGCTGCATAACCAGACGGATGTTATCCGTTTATAGAAGGAGCTTCAACAGAAGCCAAGTCTAGGGGGAAGTTATGAGCGTTACGTTCATGCATGACTTCCATACCTAGGTTAGCACGGTTTATGATATCAGCCCAGGTGTTTATGACACGACCTTGGCTGTCAACCACGGATTGGTTGAAGTTAAAACCATTCAAGTTGAATGCCATGGTGCTAATGCCTAAAGCGGTGAACCAAATACCTACTACGGGCCAAGCAGCTAGAAAGAAGTGCAGAGAACGAGAATTGTTGAAGCTAGCATATTGGAAGATCAAACGACCGAAGTAGCCGTGAGCAGCTACAATGTTGTAGGTTTCTTCTTCTTGACCGAACTTGTAACCTGCATTAGCAGACTCATTCTCAGTTGTTTCTCTGATCAAACTAGAAGTTACCAAAGAACCATGCATAGCACTGAATAGGGAGCCGCCGAATACGCCAGCTACACCCAACATGTGGAAAGGATGCATAAGGATATTGTGCTCAGCCTGGAAGACGATCATGAAGTTGAAAGTACCAGAAATGCCTAGAGGCATACCGTCAGAGAAACTTCCTTGACCAATTGGGTAGATCAGGAAGACGGCGGCAGCAGCTGCGACAGGAGCCGAGTACGCAACAGCGATCCAAGGACGCATACCTAGACGGAAGCTTAGTTCCCATTCGCGACCCATGTAGCAAGCTACACCAAGTAGGAAGTGAAGAACGATAAGTTCGTAAGGACCACCATTGTAAAGCCATTCATCGACGGAAGCTGCTTCCCAGATTGGGTAGAAATGTAACCCAATAGCTGCAGAAGTAGGGATGATAGCACCAGAGATAATGTTGTTACCGTATAACAAAGAACCAGAAACGGGTTCGCGGATACCATCAATATCTACGGGAGGAGCTGCGACGAAAGCAATGATGAATACAGAGGTTGCGGTTAGCAAGGTGGGAATCATTAAGACACCGAACCATCCGATGTAAAGACGGTTTTCGGTGCTGGTAATCCAGTCGCAGAAGCGACCCCATAGGCTTGCGCTTTCGCGTCGTTCTAAAGTTGCGGTCATGGTAATTTTTGGTTTTCAAGAAATAATTGGTGATTCCCCAGGCTATTAAGCTTGTTAATTTATAATATATCACAAAAACCAACCTGTGTCAACCAAAATTAATTGAGTCTCCAGAATTCTCGGATATGGGGGCTTCTTTTCGATATCTCAAGCAATTTCTACTCCATGCGATGCGCGTCCCAATCAATTTCAGTCTCTGAAAAACTGGTCATGCGTCAAGCCTTTTTGCAAGGCACTCCGCAACTCCGCATCGGCCCCCCCCCCGCCTCCTATCAGGAGGAGTCTAATAATTAACAACCTAAGAAAGAAGAGAAGTAGTCGCCAATCCCCACTTGTGGCTTGGACACCCGTTATTCGTCGTTCACCCCTCACTCAACTCAACCATTTCTTCGTAGTGTTTTTCGATTCCCAGATAGTTTGTGCCCCGGTTCCAATCCACAACGCAATTACTGTGGATTGGAACGAATCCGAAACTAACGGAAATGGGCAAAAGCTTTGTTGGCTTCCGCAACTTTATGAGTCTCCTCCTTCTTCCGTATGGCACTACCGGAATTTCTGGCGGCATCCATTAATTCATCACTCGATCTTAAAGCCATACTTCGACCTGAGCGTTTTCGACACGCGATTAATGACCACCGGATAGCCGAAGCTTTTCCCTCTGCCGGTACTACTTCAACGGGAACTCGATAAGTTGATCCACCTACACGTTTGGTTTCTGTCACTACGTCGGGAGTTACCCCCCGCACCGCCTGTCGCAGAACAGACAGTGGGTTCCTATTTGTCTTTTACCTAATCCGCTTCATAGCCTGATAAAAAATCTGATAAGCCAGTGATTTCTTGCCATTTTTCAGGATACGATCAACTAGCATATTTACTAATCGATTACGATAAATTGGATCTGATTCGATAGTTTTCTTTCTGTTCACTACACTGCTCCGATGTAACACGAGTTTACAAATATAAATATGTCAGATTTCAATCAATTCTTTTATTTCAATGGTATCTTAGGCTACTATTTCGGCTTCTTCACTCCATATTGTAGGGTGGATCCACCAGTTAGTCGAGGATCTCCCTCCAAACTGCACGTGCGACTTTCATCGAATACAGCTTTCCACATGATTGAATAGAAACTATTCAAATGATTTTGAACCATTTATTTTTTAAGATGCAAATCATATTTACTCATTGCATATTGGGTATCCGTTTTCTCTTATTCCGCGGATGAAAAAATCGAAGTTTAGATATAAAAAAAGAAAATCTTGCAATTCAGTTATCTTACTAGGAATGTCCGTAGGTTTATCAATCCAATCAGTAGATGTGCATAAAGCCTTCACTGAATCTCCGTAGTCGTAATCTAAACCTGTTCCAAGAGGAAAAGACGTCCCAAGATTTTCTAGGTGGGAGTCCAGGTAAAACTCAACTTAGTGGAATAGAATACCTTAGACACCAAGTTGTTTCACACAAATAGATAGATAATAATTAATCTCTATCAATCTCTGTAGTAGCAGGCTTCAGTCCCCTTGCAATACTGGGTCAGCTACACATTTAACGTATCAGAACAACTGATACGGAATCATTGCAATGATACGAGTTATGACAATGTTATGCAACGCACTAGAACGCCCCTTCTTACGATCCTTCACCCCTACAGCATCTAAGGTTCCCCTAACAATGTGATACCTAACACCGGGTAGGTCTTTGACCCTTCCGCCTCTAACGAGGACCACCGAATGTTCCTGCAAATTATGGCCAATACCTGGTATGTAAGCCGTTACCTCAAACTTGGAGGTTAATCGAACTCTCGCGACTTTACGTAGGGCAGAGTTGGGTTTCTTTGGTGTAGTCGTGGAATAGTCGACAGCTCCAATGTCACTATACGGAACCGTACGTGAGATTCCCACCTCATACGGCTCCTCGTCATTCAATTATCCTTGAGATGAGAAAGGGAGTCCAAAAATCCTCCCAATTGTTTTCAACTACAAAATAAAAAGAAGAAATTAAATTTTTTAAAATTTATTATCAAGGCTTCGGCTTTGCGCCCCACTCATCTTCCGGATCCCGTTATTACTAAATAAGCAACGCAGATAGAAAGATGAAAAATCTATCAAATCGATGGGTAGATTTGTTAATGAGTTCCCTGTTTTCGTGCAAGTAATATGATGCGGATTGAGTATGGAGGAGATTGACGAGTCGGTATCAGCTTATCCGCATCATTAATCATTTTTTGATAAGGAATCCATTTTGAAATGAAGACAGTTTCGACATCTCACTCTCGTTCTTTATTTCGTTTTGACGAGGCTATCTGAGGAGGATCTGGCAACCTAACGCCAACGAACTACCTTAACAAGTAGGTGAGCTAAAATATGGAGTAGGTAGGATCCAATCACTACCTGAAGTTTGCCAACGACGGCGACGCTGAAGTAACGATGAAGAAAACAAAACAATAAAAATAAGTTAAGGTTAATAGGTTATAAGTTGAGGTTACTTGGTTATTCGTTTAGTTGATTGCGGCTTAGTCAGCCTGTTCCGTCGCGAGCCACTGGTCAAGCCCCACTGCATTCTACTACCCCCCTTCTGCGAACCGAATCAGAAATCTAGGTTCCGCAGGGAAGAGATTGTACCACAAGAGCTCGGGGAGGTCAAGCCGTTTCTGTCATCACTACCAATCCCATATCTCAGAGATTGTGAGTAAGAAAGACCGAAAGCCTGGCAAGGGAGGAGTTAGCACCGAGACTCCCCCGCAACATTCTTCGAAAAATCTTTTAAATTCAATTTGGGGACTTCCCAAACTGAAACTGCCTCTCAGTTTCTCTCTGGGTAGAGCTAGTAAAACAAATAGGCCAGGCACACTGAGCAATCTGTTACCTCCGCTCATATCCTATCTATATGGTGTAGGACCCATAAAAACTATTTTGAGCAGGAAGAGAAGAGCTCTGTTTACCATCCATATCTGCTTTTCCTTGTTTCGCTCCTCTCAATTACGCCGGGTTTTCCATATTGATTTCACATCGAGTGATGCATCCTAACACCGGGAGAAATATCTTATTGGAGCTTAATTTA